AATCGACCCCTTCGCTACATAAAAAACGATAAATTTGAACAAGCTATCCGAAATGAAATGTCACATTATTTTTTTGACCGATGTAAAAGTGATGGAAAATATCGAATGACTTTTACGTGTCCTGCTAGTGTATCGATTTTTTTGGAAAGGCTAAAAAGAAGGCTGTTATCCCCGGAACTGTGGCCTTATTTCTTCGATGATAATCCACCGGACCCATACGATTTTTGGATTTTTACCAACGAAAAAAAAGAAAGAAAAGAAAAAAAAGCATTTCTAAATCGAATCAAATCTCTCGATAAAAAATCTAGTTTTTTGAATAGACTCGAAACAAGAACTCGATTATGTAATGATGATTCTAGAAACAAATACTTACCAAAAAGGTATGATCCTTTATTGAGCGGATCGCGTCGAAAAACAATCGAAAAAAATGCAATCCTGAAAAAAACTTCGAAAAAAAAATTTTTTCAAAATTTTCGGATAAATAAATTGCATCAAATCCTCGTTCCGTACACCGATAAACTAGGAGAATTTATAGAGATACAGAATAAAGAGCGAAAGATTTATGCGGAGGATATCAAAAATGAGGAATTACCGATCATTGACAAGATCGTTGACACGGTCATTGAAAAGTTTCTTCCTCCCGTCGTTGATACTTTTCGCCTTGTGCTCAACACTCACAAATGGATTTGTTTGGCTCGGTTACAGGCTATTGTCGCGGGAAATATCCACTACGCGATAGCTGTGCAATGTACGTTTTGGAGGCATACAGCTCCTGGTACCTCTTATTTGTCTAATTTGATAGGCTTCAGGAATTTAAAGAATGTGTGTCTAAAATGTTATGAAGACATTCTATCGAAATCCCATTTTAATTGGGATCTTTTGATGAGGACTGGTTACGCACATGTGAGGTATGAACATATGGGTTATCTGGGAGACTTTATTCGGAAAATAGAGTACGCTCTAGAAGAAAAACTAGACGAGTATTACGCTTACCTAAACTTTGGCTGTGGCTCTCTAGTTACTTCTTGGTATACCCTTGATTGGCTAGATCAAAATTATTATCAGAATAAGAAAAAGTTCGAAAAAGAAAAGTCCGAAAAAGAAAAGTTCGAAAAAGAAAAGTTCGAAAGACCAAAGGCAGAAAGAGCAAAATTAGAAAAGTTAAAAAGAAAACATGAAATGCTTTTTTTAAAAAAAGTATTATTTTTCCTACATGATGATGCTAATGATGCTAATAGTCAAAACAGAAACATAAGTCAAAATAAAATAAACGAAATCAGTAAAAAAATTCCTCGATGGGAATACAAATTAATCACTGAGTTAGAACAACAATCAGGAGAATTTCAAGATATTCCCGAAGATTTTGAAATTCGTTCAAGAGAAGCCAAAGAGGTAGTGATTTTTACTGATATCAAAGATGATAAAGATGATCCTGATGAAATGGAAGAGATGTCTACGACACGCTATTTAGAACAACCGGACTTTGATCGAGATCTAATCAAGGGGTCTGTGCGGGCGCAAAGGCGCAAAGTAGTTATTTGGAAAGTGTTTCAAGGAAATGCGCATTCCCCCCTTTTTGTGTACAGAATCAAAAAATCCATTTTCTTTTCTTTAACATCTAATATGTTTGAATTGATTAAATCCATTTTTAGAAATAGGGTGTGGAAAGGGGAAGCATTCCAAATTGTAGAGTCTACAAACGAACAAACAAAAAGAGAAGAAAATAGAATAGAAATAGAAGACGAAGACGAAGAAAAAAAAGAGATGGAGATACTAGAGGAAGAGGCGCGAATGAAGATAGCGGAAGCTTGGGATAATGCCCATACTTATGGGCAAGGAATAAGAGCTTGTTTGTTGCTAATTCAATCTATTTTTAGAAAATATATTCTCTTACCTTCGTTTATAATTGCAAAAAATCTTGGGCGTATATCCCTATCCCAACGTCCTGAATGGTCTGAGGATTTTCGGGAATGGAATAGAGAGATGCATCTTAAATGTACTTATAATGGAACGCCATTATCAGAAACAGAATTGCCTGAAAATTGGTTCATAGAAGGTCTTCAGATCAAAATATTATTCCCTTTCCGTCTGAAACCTTCGCACAAACGCAAATTAAGATCTTATCAAGAAAAAGAGGATTTCCGTTTTTTAACGGTTTTTGGACTCGAAGCTAAACATCCTTTTGGTTTTCCCGAAAAACGACCTTCCTTTTGGAAACCTGTTTTGAAAGAACTGGGAAAAAAAGTTCGAAAAATGAAAAAGAACTATTTCAAAGGAAAAAAAAAAAGACTTGCAAAAGTTTCCAAAGAAAACCCAATTCAATTAAGAAAAGTAGAAATCTATGAATCGAATGAAATTCAAGAAGAAAAAGATTCCATAATTAGCAATCAAATAATTAACCAATCTTTTGGTCAAACAGTATCGCCGGGTTTGACAAATTCTTCATTGACAGAAAAAAAAATAAAAGATCTGACTGAGCGAATAGGGAAAATTAGAAATCAAATAGAAAGAATAGAAAGAATTAGAAAGAAGAAAAGGAAAAATGATACTAGTCCTAACAAAACATTTAATGCTAAATTCTTAGAAAAATGGAAAATATTCAAAAGAAGAACTGTTCGATTCATTTCTAAATTTCCCCTTTATTTGAAAATTTTCATTGAACTACTATCTCGGCACAGATTTTTTTCTAGGAGTGAATGGAAACTATCAGGGGTATGGAAATCTACTATCTATTATATAGAAGAGTTTGTTTTATTTAGTAAATTTTATTTACTAAGGATATGGAAATTGATTTTATATATTATGTTTGAAGGTTGGTTTAAGATCTATTATATTTTACTTTGTATTGTACGTGATATACGGTTTCTTTTAAATTTTGTTGTAGATCATTCAAATTTGGATATTTCTACTCAAATTAGGTTAAGAACCCTAATTGACAAAATGATGAATAACTGCATAGAGCTAATTTTTCTATCCCTGGACCTAACATTTAAGAATACTAGTAGTAATAAAAAAAATAAAAATCTCATTCCCTTTAAAAAATCCCTTGATAAGATTAGGGATATGAAAAGCAATTTACATATTTTTTTTGACTTATCTTGCGTATCACAAGCCTATGTATTTTACAAATTATCCCAAATGCAAGTTAGTAATTTGCATAAATTAAGACCTGTTCTTCAATATCAAGGAATCTCTTTGTTTCTTAAGCCCGAAATAAAGGATTCTTTGGAAAAACAAGGAATGGTTCATTCAAAATTAAAATTAAATGATAAGAAACTTAGGAATTATGAACAAAATCAATGGAAAAAGTGGTTAAGAGGGTATTCTCCATACAATTTATCGTCGATCATATGGTCGAGATTAATGCCTGAAAAATGGCGAAATACTTCCCATTGTATAGCTACAAAGGAAAAATTAAGCAAATGCAATTCATATGAAACAGACCAAGTAAGTGATTCAAAAAAAAAAAAGGAAGTATACAAATTAGCGAATCAAAAAGAAAATTTTCACAAATCTTATCGATATGATCTTTTAGCAAATAAATTTCTTAACTCCGAAAAATTTCAAGGAAATAAGAACGGAGAGCTTTCTTGTAACACGCACAAGGACCCACTTTATGATATTCTGAAAACCACCCCTATCTATAATTATGTGGATATGCTAGCTGTGGAAAAAATGGTAAATAGAAAATATTTGCGTTGGAAAAGTTTGTATCGTAAAGAAAAAGTGGATATTGAGTCCTGTATCACGATCGATGCCAACAGGAATCCAAATATTCAAAGGGAAACTAATAAGTATTTTCAAATATCTATTAAAAATGGATATTCTGAAATTTGTTATTTTAGGCTTCCAGACAATCTCCCAAAATTCCACAACGTTTTTGTTGATTGGATGGGAATGAATGAAAGAATGCTAAATTATTCTATCTCGAATCTAGAGGGTTGGTTCTTCCCAGAATTGGTCTTATTTCATCAGGCATATAAGACCAAACCTTGGTTTAGACCAAATCAATTACTTCTTTTAAATCGAAATGGAAATGAAAATAGTAGTGAAAAGAAAAAAATAAAATTCAAAAAAAAGCAAGGAAATCAAGAAGAACCCAAAAAAGGAGAAGATTTTGGATCTGTTCTGTCACAAGAAAAATCTAGTGAAGAAAATTCTGTAAAATTGGACAGGAAAAAGAAGAAAAAGAAAAAAAGTCAACTAGATTCCTTCCTGGAACGTTATTTACTTTTTCAATGTAAATGGTGGGACAGTACTTTGGACGAAAAATTGATGAATAATATTGAGGTCTACTGTCTCTTGCTTAGACTAATGGACCCAAGAAAAATTCTCTTATCTTCAATTCAAACAAGAGAAATCGATTTGGATAGACTGACGATTCAAACTAGTCTAACTCATGCGGAATTACTGAAGAAGGGAATATTGATTATAGAACCCATTCGTCTGTTTGGAAAAATTGATGGACAACTCTTGATGTATCAAACCATAAGTACTTCGTTGGTTGATAAGAGTAAGTACCAAACAAATCCAAAATACCAAGAAGAAAGGTATGTTTCTAAGAATCATTTTGATTTCCTTATTCCTGAAAATATTTTATCGTTTCGACATCGTAGAAAATTGAGAATTCTAATTTCATTGAATTCAAAGTATCGAAACGATGAAAATAGAAATCTCCTATTTTGGAACGAAAAGAACAGAAAAAACAGCAACCAAGCTTCGCCCGAGAATAAAGGTCTTAATATAGAAGAAAATGCATTAATGAAATTAAAGCTCTTTCTTTGGCCTAATTATCGATTAGAAGATTTGGCCTGTATGAATCGGTATTGGTTTAATACCAACAATGGCAGTCGTTTCAGTATGTTAAGGATACATCTATATCCACGATTGAAAATGGAAAATTCGTAGATAAGAACTCTATACCCGTCTATCATATAGAATAGAAAGTATATGATAGACGGGTATATATGAAAATAGGAAAAAATATAGGGTATGGGGTATAGGGTATATGAAAGAAATATGCGGACCACACATTTGAGTCTTCCCTTTCATGGATATATCCAATATTAAATGAATAATGTAGGACTTCAATCTCGAAATGAATCAATAGAACTTTTTTTTTTTTAGGTCTAAACCCTTCAATGGAAAAATGGACTACTCCTTTTCTACCTCTATCTCAATCCGATTCCAGTTTGGATGGATTGATTTGAATTCAGAAAAGGAGTAGTTTTCAAATAACTTGGAATTAGATTTTTGTATATACCAATTCAAATTAATGGCATTATTATTACTGATCGGTAAAATCCATATCTTTCAAAAGGAAGGGGGAATTTTTCTATGGTAAAAAATTCATTCATTTCGGTTATTTCTCAAAAAGAAAACACAGAAAACAGGGGGTCTGTTGAATTTCAAGTATTCACTTTCACCACTAAGATAAGTAAACTTACTTCGCATTTGGAATTACACAAAAAAGACTCTTCATCTCAGAGAGGTTTGCGGAAAATTTTGGGAAAACGTCAACGACTACTGGCCTATTTGTCAAAAAAAAATAGAGAACGTTATAAAGAATTAATTGGCGAGTTAGATATTCGAGAGATAAAAACTCGTTAACTTGAAGCCTAATACCATTTGCACTTTTATTCGTTTTCATTTTGACGAACTCTTCTTTTTACGTTCAAACAATGCATGGAAGAATGACTCGGGAAAAAAAACTTATGATTGCACCAACTACAAGAAAAGACCTCATGATAGTAAATATGGGCCCTCACCACCCATCAATGCACGGCGTTCTTCGGCTGATCGTGACTCTCGATGGGGAAGATGTTATCGACTGTGAACCAATATTGGGTTATTTACATAGAGGTATGGAGAAAATTGCGGAAAATCGAACAATTATACAATACTTGCCTTATGTAACGCGTTGGGATTATTTAGCGACTATGTTCACAGAAGCAATAACCGTAAACGCACCCGAACAGCTAGGCAATATTCAAGTCCCTAAAAGGGCTAGCTATATAAGAACTATTATGTTGGAATTGAGTCGTATCGCTTCTCATTTGTTATGGCTCGGCCCTTTTATGGCAGATATCGGGGCACAGACCCCTTTCTTCTATATTTTTAGAGAACGAGAATTGATATATGACCTATTCGAAGCTGCTACCGGTATGCGTATGATGCATAATTATTTTCGTATCGGAGGAGTAGCTGCCGATTTACCTCATGGTTGGGTAGATAAATGTTTGGAATTTTGCGATTATTTTTTAATCGGCGTTGCTGAATATCAAAAACTTATTACACGGAATCCTATTTTTTTAGAACGAGTTGAAGGCATAGGCATTATTCAGGCAGAAGAAGCACTAAATTGGGGTTTATCAGGCCCAATGCTACGAGCTTCCGGAATAGAATGGGATCTTCGTAAAGTTGATCGTTATGAGTGTTACGACGAATTTGATTGGGAGGTTCACTGGCAAAAAGAGGGGGATTCATTAGCTCGTTATTTAGTACGAATGGGTGAAATGGCAGAATCCGTAAAAATTCTTCAACAGGCCTTAGAGGGAATTCCTGGAGGGCCATATGAAAATTTAGAAATACGACGCTTTGATAGAATAAAAAACCCGGAATGGAATGATTTTGACTATCGATTTATTAGTAAAAAACCTTCTCCAACGTTTGAATTGCCCAAGCAAGAACTTTATGTAAGAGTCGAAGCCCCAAAAGGGGAATTGGGAATTTTTCTGATAGGAGATCAGAGTGTTTTTCCTTGGAGATGGAAAATTCGACCACCGGGTTTTATCAACTTGCAAATTCTTCCTCAGTTAGTTAAAAGAATGAAATTGGCTGATATTATGACGATACTAGGTAGCATAGATATCATTATGGGAGAAGTCGATCGTTGAAATGATAATTGATACAACAGAACTACAAGCTATCCACTCTTTTTCCGGATTTGAATCCTTAACAGAAGTCTATGGGATACTATGGACACTTATCCCTATTTTGACTCTTGTATTAGGAATCACACTAGGTGTACTAGTAATTGTTTGGTTAGAAAGAGAAATATCTGCAGGAATACAACAACGTATTGGACCTGAATATGCCGGGCCTTTGGGAATTCTTCAAGCTCTAGCAGATGGGACAAAATTACTTTTCAAAGAGAATCTTCTTCCATCTAGAGGAGATACTCGTTTATTCAATATTGGGCCATCCATAGCAGTGATATCCATTTTACTAAGTTATTCAGTAATTCCTTTTAGTTATCGACTTATTCTAGCCGATCTTAGTATTGGTGTTTTTTTATGGATCGCCATTTCAAGCCTTGCTCCCGTTGGACTTCTTATGTCGGGATATGGATCAAATAATAAATATTCCTTTTTAGGTGGATTAAGGGCTGCTGCTCAATCAATTAGTTATGAAATACCATTAACTCTATGTGTATTATCAATATCTCTACGTGTGATTCGGTGAGACATAAACTTTCCATATTTCTTTCTAGCAAGAAAGTTGAATATCTATTTTTTATTCATCGTCGGGGTTGATAAACTAAACCGGATAGTTAGATGAGTGAAATCAAACGGCTTCCTAATTTGCTGTTAAAGCCATTCAATCTCATTTCCTATGTACAAGAATTAAGTCAAAGGAAAGAATATCAGTTCTTATGTTTCCTTTACCCCAAGTTAGATTGGTTGAGTAGTAATCATGGCTTGAAGCGGGTTCAAAAGATCAACCCCCGGGGTTTTTACTATCTATTACCATGGAGGTATTAGTATTAACCTACTGGAAGATTCAAAAAATGAGTGGATGGTTAGGAAGACTAAGATACACAAAGGATTAGTAATGGAGATTAGATAACCTTTCCAAGAGGATATTTCTACCAAAGTAATTCGAATCGGGGCTTTAAGTTGGTAGAAATTCGTAAGAAGTACTCCCCTAGATTTTGATCCAGAGTATCTTCCTATTCACCGATTAAGTAAATAACTATCAAGAACGAAGAAATCTTTTATTTGGGTAATGCCGCCCTCCCTTATTTCCCGAGAAAGTAGAATAGGAACGAACAGAAGTGGAAAGACTAGAATTGCAAAAAGAGATATTTTTTATTCATAAATTTTTCGATTTTTTCGATAGAAATAGAATCTTTGCTAGGTAATACAATATCTAATTTCGTAATCAAAAAAAAAAAAAAGAATAGGTTGCAATATCTCTGTGATATTCCTCAAAAAAGTTTTTTATTCAAGGATAAAGTTATTAATCAACAAAGAAAAATACAAACTTTTAAAAGATGAGATCAATTCAGAAGCACTTTATTTTTATTATAACTAGCAGACGGAATTTCATAGGTTAAATTCTAGGCCTTAGGATAAGAGTTTGACTCTCTATTGATCATGGATCCCACAAAGGGATCAAGATCAAAAATGTTGAAAGGCCCTTAGAGTTTTTTGTGACCTATGAGGAGCCGTATGAGGTGAAAATTTCATGTACGGTTCTGTAATAGCGACGGGAACAGTGATGTTATCGCCGACTATGATTATCTAACAGTTCAAGTACAGTTGATATAGTTGAAGCGCAGTCAAAATACGGTTTTTGGGGATGGAATTTGTGGCGTCAACCTATAGGGTTTATCGTTTTTCTAATTTCTTCTTTAGCCGAGTGTGAGAGATTACCTTTTGATTTACCAGAAGCAGAAGAGGAATTAGTAGCGGGTTATCAAACCGAATATTCAGGTATAAAATTTGGTTTATTTTATGTTGCTTCCTATCTAAATCTACTAGTTTCTTCATTATTTGTAACAGTTCTTTACTTGGGAGGTTGGAATCTTTCTATTCCCTACATATTCGTTCCTGAACTAACTAAAAGAAGTCAAGTTATTGGAACAATAATAGGTATCTTTATTACATTAGCGAAAACTTATCTGTTCTTGTTCATTTCTATTGCAACAAGATGGACTTTACCGAGATTGAGGATGGACCAACTATTAAATCTTGGGTGGAAATTTCTTTTACCTATTTCTCTAGGTAATCTATTATTAACGACTTCATCCCAACTTTTTTCACTGTAAAGAACTCGAATTTTTCTATCTTCAAAACCTGTCTCAAACAAGAGAAAGAAACAAGTATGAAATTATTTATAGATATTCCGATATGTTCCCTATGCTAACCGAGCTCTTGAATTCTGGTCAACAAACAATACGAGCTGCCAGGTACATTGGTCAAGGTTTCATGATTACCTTGTCCCATGCAAATCGTTTACCTGTAACTATTCAATACCCCTACGAAAAATTCATTGCATCGGAGCGTTTCCGGGGCCGAATACACTTTGAATTTGATAAATGCATTGCTTGTGAAGTATGTGTTCGTGTGTGTCCTATAGATCTACCCGTAGTTGATTGGAAATTGGAAACTGATATTCGAAAGAAACGATTACTTAATTACAGTATTGATTTTGGAATTTGTATATTTTGTGGTAATTGCGTTGAGTATTGTCCAACAAATTGTTTATCAATGACTGAAGAATATGAACTTTCTACTTATGATCGTCACGAATTGAATTATAATCAAATTTCTTTAGGTCGATTACCGGTGTCCATAACGGGCGATTACACAATTCGAACAATTTCGTCGAATTCACCTCAAATAAAAAATGTATAAAACCCTTGCATTTCCAAATTCCCAATCCCTTTGGAATCTAAGGGAATCGGGTTTTTGCTTGTTCAAGATAAACGAGCGATTGGTTGTCGAGAATCGTGGTTCATTTGGATAGAAAATTTATTTCTATTCGAATAATGATTAAATAATAAGAGTAGACCAATAACTGTATCTACCTCAATCCACACCAACCACCCTATTCACATTTTCTTCAATTAAGAAGTATCCTAAAAAGAAAAATAGGATAACTCCCCTTTTCCCGGTCGGGTCAACAAAGTCATGAAATATTTGGATTTACTTTTTCTATAAAATAAAATGGATTTACCTGGACCAATACACGATTTTCTTTTAGTTTTTCTGGGGTCGGGTCTTATATTAGGAAGTCTGGGAGTAGTCTTATTTCCAAATCCAATTTATTCGGCCTTTTCATTGGGATTGGTTCTTTTTTGTATATCTTTATTCTATATTCTATCGAATTCTTATTTTGTAGCTGCTGCGCAGCTCCTTATTTATGTAGGAGCTATAAATGTTTTAATTATTTTTGCTGTCATGTTCATGAATGGTTCAGAAGATTACGATTTCGAAGATTTTCAGCTTTGGACCGTTGGGGATGGAATTACTTCAGTGGTTTGTACAAGTCTTTTTATTTCACTACTTACTATTATTCTAGATACGTCCTGGTATGGGATCATTTGGACTACAAAAGCAAACCATATTTTAGAGCAAGATTTGATAAGTAATAGTCAACAAATTGGAATTCATTTATCAACAGATTTTTTTCTTCCATTTGAACTCATTTCAATAATTCTTTTAGTCGCTTTAATCGGTGCGATTGCTATAGCTCGTCAATAATAATAAATCTTTTAAAGGAAGAATTCTCAACTAAATCAAGGGAAAAAGAATGTGTCTAATCCCTTAATTTGAGTGCCCACCTAAAACGAAAATCAACTCAATTTCTTTTTAGAATTGATCTATTCCCAACCAATTCCCTTGTTTTCTTCCATACGTATTAGAATCGACTGGATTTAATTATTGTTCAGATTGAAATGAATCAAGATTGATAAGGGGTTGAGTAATGATGCTCGAACATGTACTTGTTTTGAGTGCCTTTTTATTTTCTATTGGTATTTATGGATTGATCACAAGTCGAAATATGGTTAGAGCCCTTATGTGTCTTGAACTTATATTAAATTCGGTTAATATCCATTTTGTAACGTTTTCGGATATGTTTGATGATCGTCAATTAAGAGGAGACATTTTCTCCATTTTTATTATAGCTATTGCAGCCGCTGAAGCAGCTATTGGATTAGCTATTGTTTCATCCATTTATCGTAATAGAAAATCCATTCGTATTAACCAATCCAATTTGTTGAATAAATAATATGAATCATAGAAAAGAAAATTCGAATATTCATAAATTACTTCCGACTGGACGGTTTGATATGGGTAAGGTATGATCATGTTTGCCGAAACATAAGAAATCAAAGGATTTTTGCGCTCGTTCATAAACAATTCATCATAAACAATTCAAGTCCATTGATTCTGATCACTCATTGATTCGTCTGGTATCTAATTACAAGATTGATTTAGAAGTTAGTTTACTAGACCGAAAATTCATGATGTTAAAAATTGTACAGATACAATGTCACACTCAGTAAAGATTTATGATACATGTATAGGATGTACTCAATGTGTCCGAGCTTGCCCCACCGATGTATTAGAAATGATACCCTGGGACGGATGTAAAGCTAAACAAATAGCTTCTGCTCCAAGGACTGAGGACTGTGTTGGTTGTAAGAGATGTGAATCCGCCTGTCCAACGGATTTCTTGAGTGTTCGGGTTTATTTATGGCATGAAACAACCCGTAGTATGGGTCTAGCTTATTGATACGTTCCATAAAACTCTACTTAAAATCCATTTTTTTTTTTTACCGACAAAATTCGTGCGCAAACTATTTGGATTTGATTTTGCGCACGGATTTTTATGGCCCAAGTGTATCTTGTCTTTACCACGAATCATTTTCCCTTCTTAACAATAATTGTTGTTTTACCAATATTTTCGGGTTCCTTGATTTTCCTTCTTCCACATAAGGGAAATAAAGTAATTCGTTGGTATACTATATGTATTTGTATTCTAGAACTCCTTCTAATAACTTATGCATTCTGTTATCATTTCCAATCGGATGATTCATTAATCCAACTAGAGGAGGATTATAACTGGATCCATTTTTTTGATTTCCATTGGAGACTAGGGATAGATGGGCTCTCAATAGGACCCATTCTATTGACGGGATTCATCACTACTTTAGCTACCTTAGCGGCTTGGCCGGTTACTCGAGATTCTCGATTATTTAATTTCCTGATGTTAGCAATGTATAGTGGGCAAATCGGATTGTTTTCTTCTCGGGACCTTTTACTTTTTTTCCTCATGTGGGAGTTAGAATTAATCCCCGTTTATCTACTTGTATCCATGTGGGGAGGAAAAAAACGTCTCTACTCAGCTACAAAATTTATTTTGTACACGGCAGGGGGTTCTGTTTTTCTTTTACTGGGAGTTCTTGGTGTCGGTTTATATGGTTCTAATGAACCAACATTAAATTTGGACATATTATCCAACCAAACCTATCCCTTAGCTTTGGAAATACTATTCTATAGTGGATTTTTTATTGCTTTTGCTGTCAAATTACCAATCATACCACTACATACATGGTTACCAGATACCCATGGAGAAGCACACTATAGTACTTGTATGCTTCTAGCCGGAATCTTATTAAAAATGGGAGCGTATGGATTAGTTCGAATCAATATGGAATTATTTCCCCACGCTCATTCTATATTTTCTCCTTGGTTACTGATAGTAGGCGCAGTGCAAATAATCTATGCAGCTTCAACATCTTTGGGTCAACAGAATTTAAAAAAAAGAATAGCCTATTCCTCTGTATCTCATATGGGTTTCATAATTATAGGAATTGGTTCTATCACCGATATGGGACTCAACGGAGCGCTTTTACAAATAATCTCCCATGGATTTATTGGTGCTGCACTTTTTTTCTTGGCTGGAACAACTTATGATAGAATACGTCTTGTTTATCTTGACGAAATGGGTGGAATAGCTATCTCAATGCCAAAAATATTCACGATGTTCAGTAGCTTTTCAATGGCCTCTCTTGCATTACCAGGTATGAGTGGTTTTGTTGCCGAATTAATAGTATTTTTTGGATTAATTACTAGTGAAAAATATCTCTTACTAACAAAACTACTCATTACTTTTCTAATGGCAATTGGAATGATATTAACTCCTATTTATTTATTATCTATGTTACGTCAGATGTTCTATGGATACAAGATATTTAATGTTTCAAATTCCTATTTGTTTGATTCTGGACCACGAGAGTTATTTCTTTCGATCGCTATTTTTTTACCAATACTAGGTATTGGTATGTACCCCGATTTCGTTCTTTCACTCTCAGTCGAAAAGGTTGAAGCTATTCTATCTAATTTTTTTTATAGAAAGTTTGAATGAATTTTACAACCATTTCTCTTACAATGACAAGAAGAAGAAAAGGCCTTTTCTTCTTCTTGTCATACGTTAAGTTGAAATTCATTTTGAACTGGCGAGAACCCCAGCGAATCACTAACTATTTGATTCACCTCGTTCTTGCCAGTTCACACCAAATTCTTTGATCGTATATGCACCTTAGACTTTCCTATTCTAAGAACCCCCACATTCCATTCCACTATAATGAAAATGAACCATAACTATGTAGTCCTATTCCTAATAAATTAACCCCAAAATAGCATATCCAAATTATAAGAAATCCAATAGACGCCACAATTGCTGAATTTCTACCTTTCCATTTTTGATTTGTTCGAGTATGCAAATAAATTGCGAACACCAGCCAAGTAATAAAAGCCCAAGTTTCTTTTGGGTCCCAACTCCAATAGGATCCCCACGCTTCGTTAGCCCACACGGCTCCAGAAAGAATTCCTATCGTTAAAAAGATAAATCCTAGACTAATAACCCGATAACTCCAATAATCCAATTGTTGAATCAATTGCAACCTGTAATAATTTTTTTTAGAAAATAAAGAAGTATTTTGTAAAAAATGACTTTGTTCAATCATTAATTCGATTTCACTTGACCCATTCAAATGGAATAAATAATTTCTTGTATAAAATAAAGGTCTCTTTTTTCTAACTGTAACGACTAGAAGTGATACGGAAAATAATGATCCACACAAAAGGGCTGCATAGCCTAATATCATCATACTTACGTGCATTATTAACCACTCCGATTGCAGAGCGGGTACTAATATTGCGGATTTCTGTATTTCCGTTAAAAGGCCTGAAGTAGCAAAGCCTTGAGTAAAAAGAGCACTGGGCCCAATTATTGTACTTAGAATATTTTTATTTTTTTTGAAATATGGAACTATATGAATAAGGGAAAAACTCCATGACAGGAAGGTCAATGATTCATATAGATTACTTAGGGGAAAATGTCCTGAATAAATCCAACGGGTAACTAATAATCCCGTTATGCAAAAAAAAGTTATTATCATGCCCCTTTCGGATGAATCATACAGTTTTACGATTTCATCAACAAAAAAGCTTATCAAATGAATTATAATTAGAATTGCAACAATCGAAAAAGAAATCTGAGTGAATATATGCTCTAAGGTTGAAAATATCATAAAAATTTTAAAAGGAGGAATTCCTGAATTATAGAATCTAAATGTCCAATTAGATTCATTATAGGATTTTTTGACTTTTTTAGTCGATGACATGTTTAGTCGATGACATGCCGCCACTCGGACTCGAACCGAGATGCTCTCGCACTGCTTCCTAAGAGCAGCGTGTCTACCAATTTCACCATAGCGGCTTGTCTTGAACTGATAATAGCCTATGAATAAGCAATCGTCTAGATTTAATAAATCTATTGGATTTAATATTTTTTAGGAAAGAGTTAAAAAGATGAATAAAATTTCGTTTATATAGGTATTTGAAGGTTCATTAGTTTAGTTTAAGATCTTCATTTTTCGTGAATTTTATACTCCCCTCCACTGTCTTGAATTCTTGTAACACTATATCTGCATTAATAGGGATAGAACCCAAAATAATTTTTTTTTGAACTATTTTTTTTCATTGAAAAAATGGATTTTTGATCATTCAAAATTTATACATATTTCTATAGATATAGAAGATCTAGAAGAAAAATATCTTTACTAAGTCTTTTTTGAATATCTTTCCTAAGTCTTTTTGGAGGGATTGATAAGAAGAGGATACGTCTGGATCCATATACGAATTCAAAGAAACTAAAAAAAAAAAAAGGAAATTTAAAAATAGATTGATGGGGAAAAAAGACTCCCCACCTTGGTAATGAAAAAATCAGTCAAATAAATTCTATGTCAAAAATTTTTTTTTTTTACATTTTTCAATTAGGTTTGGGTAAGGTAAAGAGATAAATTCTTGTTCTAAATATTCTAAGAATGGAAATCGGGAATTTTGGAAATGAGCTGAGTCTTTTTTTGACTCAGGTTGATTCCAACGTTTTAGGCTTTATTACTTATTTTTTATTTGTTTGTTGTACAAAAAAACTTTTTGAATTCCCAGTAGAAAGAGATTTTCCCAAGGAAAAGGCTTTTAACGCTGCCCAATACCCCTTCTTTTTCCAACAATTTTTACGAATACGCTTTTTTGATGCAGAAGTACGTTTTTTTGGAACTGCCATTTCAATTTTAAATTGAGAAATTACTCGTTGGTATAGCTGGATGTGAAAGACATTTAGTGTTTTCAAAAAAAAGCAGCCCTTTGCTAATTCATTATATTTTTTAGAGAATATTTTTTCAAAAAAAAAAATAAATAAAATATAGGTCAAAGGTATGGGAAAATTACACAAATATAGTAGTCAAAATCAAGAATCTATTTTTTCATCCCTTAAAATATATGTCAAAAAAATTTCATTTTTATTGTTTTAGTGATAGGTTTCTTTAAAATTTTTTCCCATTCAAATAGATGTTTTTCGAATTTATAGATCCCTATGCAATAGAAAAGGGAATTCATTGAACTTAATATATACAAAAATGCATATGAACTAGTTTTTCCTTCTCTTTACTGTCATATTGCATTTAGATGGAATATACAATACCTCAAAATCTAGGGAAGGTTAAAACTCCCTGTTTTTAGTATGTTTACTAAAAACTTTATTAAATTGTTTGTCAAACTCAGAAAAAGACTTAATTTGATCCTTTATTCGCGATTTTCAAATTCAAAAGAGACTTTAAAGTTTTTTTTCTATGATTTGACCAACTGTAACTTCTTGATTTGAATATTTGAAGTATTTAGCAGAAAGAATACATAAAAAGAAATACAAATTCAAAAAATTATATTTATGTTCGTGCATATCTTGATTTTTTTATTGACTCTTTTCAAAAGAGATAAAATCCGGCAAATCGGAAACCATTAATAGGAATAAAGAATTATTAAGAAAAAACTTTTTTATGGAACAGACATATCAATATGCGTGGATCATACCTTTTGTTCCACTTCCAGTTCCCATGTTAATAGGAGTAGGACTTCTTCTTTTTCCGACAGCAACGAAAAATCTTCGTCGTATTTGGGCTTTTCCGAGTATTTTATTGTTAAGTATAGTCATGCTTTTTTCAACTAATTTGGCTATTCAGCAAATAAATAGCAATTTTATCTATCAATATGTCTGGTCTTGGACTCTCAATAATGATTTTTCTTTAGAATTAGGCTACTTGATCGATCCACTTACTTCTATTATGTCAATGTTAATCACTACTGTTGGAATTATGGTTCTTATTTATAGTGATAATTATATGGTTCACGATCAAGGCTACTTGAGATTTTTTGCTTATATGAGTTTTTTCAGTACTTCAATGTTGGGATTAGTTACTAGTTCCAATTTGATACAAATTTATATTTTTTGGGAATTGGTTGGGGTGTGTTCCTATCTATTAATAGGTTTTTGGTTCACAAGACCTCTTGCCGCAAATGCTTGCCAAAAGGCATTTGTAACAAATCGCGTAGGAGATTTTGGTTTATTATTAGGAATTTTGGGTTTTTATTGGATAACCGGTAGTTTTGAATTTAGGGATTTATTCAAAATATTCAATAACTTGATTTTAAATAATCAAGTAAATTCTCCCTTTGTTACATTGTGTGCTGCTCTATTATTTGCTGGTGCAGTTGCTAAATCTGCACAATTTCCTCTTCATGTATGGTTAGCCGATGCTATGGAAGGACCCACTCCCATTTCAGCTCTTATACACGCTGCTACTATGGTGGCAGCGGGTATTTTTCTTGTAGCTCGTCTTCTTCCTCTTTTTATAGTTATACCCTATATAATGAATTTTATCTCGTTGATAGGTATAGTAACAGTATTATTAGGAGCTACTTTAGCTCTTGCTCAAAAAGACATTAAGAAGGGTTTAGCCTATTCGACAATGTCTCAATTGGGTTATATGATGTTAGCTCTAGGAATGGGGTCTTACCGAAGTGCTTTATTTCATTTGATAACTCATGCTTATTCAAAAGCATTATTATTTTTAGGGTCTGGATCTGTTATTCATTCAATGGAAACTGTTGTTGGATATTCTCCGGATAAAAGTCAAAATATGGTTCTTATGGGTGGGTTAACAAAATATACTCCCATTACCAAAACATCTTTTTTATTAGGTACACTTTCACTTTGTGGTATTCCCCCTCTTGCTTGTTTTTGGTCTAAAGATGAAATTCTTAATGATAGTTGGTTATATTCGCCTATTTTCGCAATAATAGCTTGGGCCACGGCAGGATTAACGGCATTTTATATGTTTCGCATCTATTTACTTACTTTTGAGGGGCATTTAAATGTTTATTTGCAAAATTATAATGGTAAAAAAAAATCGGCTCTATATTTAATATCTATATGGGGTAAAGGATATTCAAAAAAAATTCACAAAAATTTTCGTTTATTAAGAATGAAAAATGGAAGTTTGTCTTTTTTTAAAAAAAAAACATATCGAAGTAATGAGAATCTAAAAAAAAGAAATGCAGAACAATCTTTTATTAATATTTTGCATTTTGAAAATAAAAAAGTTTCTCTATACCCCCATGAATCGGACAATACTATGTTATTTCCTTTATTTGTATTAGTTCTATTTACTTTGTTTGTTGGATCTCTGGGAATTCCTTTTAATCAAGAAGGAATTCCCGGAGATATCGATATATTAGGTAAATTGTTAGCTCCGTCTATCGACCTTTTACATCAACAGTCAAAGGATTTTACTGATTTTTATGAATTTGGAAAAGATGCCATTTTTTCCGTTAGTATAGCTTTTGGGGGGATACTTCTAGCTTCTTTTTTATATAAACCCATTTTTTCACCTTTCAAGAATTTTGATTTAATAAATTTCTTTGTCTTAATAACTTCCAAAAGAAGTCGTTCGGACAAAATTGTCTATGGTTTTTACAATTGGTCATATAATCGTGCTTTTATAGATGTTTTTTATCATAAGTTTTGGCTTTCTATGATAAGAATATTTTCTCAATCCACTCGGTTTTTTGATACGAGAGTTATTGATGGGTTAGTCAACGGGGTTGCTCTTGTAAGTTTCTTGATAGTTTCACCCTTAAAATTGGTAGGACCTGGAAACATTCGTTTTTATATTTTTTTCTATTTCTCTTGTGTTTCCTTCTTCTTATTCCTCTTTTTTGTTGGGATAAATCCAACATTAGTCTAGGATTTATCTTTTTAACGATAGGAATTCTTTCTGGAGCCGTGTGGGCTAACGAAGCGTGGGGATCCTATTGGAGTTGGGACCCAAAAGAAACTTGGGCTTTTATTACTTGGCTGGTGTTCGCAATTTATTTGCATACTCGAACAAATCAAAAATGGAAAGGTAGAAATTCAGCAATTGTGGCGTCTATTGGATTTCTTATAATTTGGATATGCTATTTTGGGGTTAATTTATTAGGAATAGGACTACATAGTTATGGTTCATTTTCATTATAGTGGAATGGAATGTGGGGGTTCTTAGAATAGGAAAGTCTAAGGTGCATATACGATCAAAGAATTTGGTGTGAACTGGCAAGAACGAGGTGAATCAAATAGTTAGTGATTCGCTGGGGTTCTCGCCAGTTCAAAATGAATTTCAACTTAACGTATGACAAGAAGAAGAAAAGGCCTTTTCTTCTTCTTGTCATTGTAAGAGAAATGGTTGTAAAATTCATTCAAACTTTCTATAAAAAAAATTAGATAGAATAGCTTCAACCTTTTCGACTGAGAGTGAAAGAACGAAATCGGGGTACATACCAATACCTAGTATTGGTAAAAAAATAGCGATCGAAAGAAATAACTCTCGTGGTCCAGAATCAAACAAATAGGAATTTGAAACATTAAATATCTTGTATCCATAGAACATCTGACGTAACATAGATAATAAATAAATAGGAGTTAATATCATTCCAATTGCCATTAGAAAAGTAATGAGTAGTTTTGTTAGTAAGAGATATTTTTCACTAGTAATTAATCCAAAAAATACTATTAATTCGGCAACAAAACCACTCATACCTGGTAATGCAAGAGAGGCCATTGAAAAGCTACTGAACATCGTGAATATTTTTGGCATTGAGATAGCTATTCCACCCATTTCGTCAAGATAAACAAGACGTATTCTATCATAAGTTGTTCCAGCCAAGAAAAAAAGTGCAGCACCAATAAATCCATGGGAGATTATTTGTAAAAGCGCTCCGTTGAGTCCCATATCGGTGATAGAACCAATTCCTATAATTATGAAACCCATATGAGATACAGAGGAATAGGCTATTCTTTTTTTTAAATTCTGTTGACCCAAAGATGTTGAAGCTGCATAGATTATTTGCACTGCGCCTACTATCAGTAACCAAGGAGAAAATATAGAATGAGCGTGGGGAAATAATTCCATATTGATTCGAACTAATCCATACGCTCCCATTTTTAATAAGATTCCGGCTAGAAGCATACAAGTACTATAGTGTGCTTCTCCATGGGTATCTGGTAACCATGTATGTAGTGGTATGATTGGTAATTTGACAGCAAAAGCAATAAAAAATCCACTATAGAATAGTATTTCCAAAGCTAAGGGATAGGTTTGGTTGGATAATATGTCCAAATTTAATGTTGGTTCATTAGAACCATATAAACCGACACCAAGAACTCCCAGTAAAAGAAAAACAGAACCCCCTGCCGTGTACAAAATAAATTTTGTAGCTGAGTAGAGACGTTTTTTTCCTCCCCACATGGATACAAGTAGATAAACGGGGATTAATTCTAACTCCCACATGAGGAAAAAAAGTAAAAGGTCCCGAGAAGAAAACAATCCGATTTGCCCACTATACATTGCTAACATCAGGAAATTAAATAATCGAGAATCTCGAGTAACCGGCCAAGCCGCTAAGGTAGCTAAAGTAGTGATGAATCCCGTCAATAGAATGGGTCCTATTGAGAGCCCATCTATCCCTAGTCTCCAATGGAAATCAAAAAAATGGATCCAGTTATAATCCTCCTCTAGTTGGATTAATGAATCATCCGATTGGAAATGATAACAGAATGCATAAGTTATTAGAAGGAGTTCTAGAATACAAATACATATAGTATACCAACGAATTACTTTATTTCCCTTATGTGGAAGAAGGAAAATCAAGGAACCCGAAAATATTGGTAAAACAACAATTATTGTTAAGAAGGGAAAATGATTCGTGGTAAAGACAAGATACACTTGGGCCATAAAAATCCGTGCGCAAAATCAAATCCAAATAGTTTGCGCACGAATTTTGTCGGTAAAAAAAAAAAATGGATTTTAAGTAGAGTTTTATGGAACGTATCAATAAGCTAGACCCATACTACGGGTTGTTTCATGCCATAAATAAACCCGAACACTCAAGAAATCCGTTGGACAGGCGGATTCACATCTCTTACAACCAACACAGTCCTCAGTCCTTGGAGCAGAAGCTATTTGTTTAGCTTTACATCCGTCCCAGGGTATCATTTCTAATACATCGGTGGGGCAAGCTCGGACACATTGAGTACATCCTATACATGTATCATAAATCTTTACTGAGTGTGACATTGTATCTGTACAATTTTTAACATCATGAATTTTCGGTCTAGTAAACTAACTTCTAAATCAATCTTGTAATTAGATACCAGACGAATCAATGAGTGATCAGAATCAATGGACTTGAATTGTTTATGATGAATTGTTTATGAACGAGCGCAAAAATCCTTTGATTTCTTATGTTTCGGCAAACATGATCATACCTTACCCATATCAAACCGTCCAGTCGGAAGTAATTTATGAATATTCGAATTTTCTTTTCTATGATTCATATTATTTATTCAACAAATTGGATTGGTTAATACGAATGGATTTTCTATTACGATAAATGGATGAAACAATAGCTAATCCAATAGCTGCTTCAGCGGCTGCAATAGCTATAATAAAAATGGAGAAAATGTCTCCTCTTAATTGACGATCATCAAACATATCCGAAAACGTTACAAAATGGATATTAACCGAATTTAATATAAGTTCAAGACACATAAGGGCTCTAACCATATTTCGACTTGTGATCAATCCATAAATACCAATAGAAAATAAAAAGGCACTCAAAACAAGTACATGTTCGAGCATCATTACTCAACCCCTTATCAATCTTGATTCATTTCAATCTGAACAATAATTAAATCCAGTCGATTCTAATACGTATGGAAGAAAACAAGGGAATTGGTTGGGAATAGATCAATTCTAAAAAGAAATTGAGTTGATTTTCGTTTTAGGTGGGCACTCAAATTAAGGGATTAGACACATTCTTTTTCCCTTGATTTAGTTGAGAATTCTTCCTTTAAAAGATTTATTATTATTGACGAGCTATAGCAATCGCACCGATTAAAGCGACTAAAAGAATTATTGAAATGAGTTCAAATGGAAGAAAAAAATCTGTTGATAAATGAATTCCAATTTGTTGACTATTACTTATCAAATCTTGCTCTAAAATATGGTTTGCTTTTGTAGTCCAAATGATCCCATACCAGGACGTATCTAGAATAATAGTAAGTAGTGAAATAAAAAGACTTGTACAAACCACTGAAGTAATTCCATCCCCAACGGTCCAAAGCTGAAAATCTTCGAAATCGTAATCTTCTGAACCATTCATGAACATGACAGCAAAAATAATTAAAACATTTATAGCTCCTACATAAATAAGGAGCTGCGCAGCAGCTACAAAATAAGAATTCGATAGAATATAGAATAAAGATATACAAAAAAGAACCAATCCCAATGAAAAGGCCGAATAAATTGGATTTGGAAATAAGACTACTCCCAGACTTCCTAATATAAGACCCGACCCCAGAAAAACTAAAAGAAAATCGTGTATTGGTCCAGGTAAATCCATTTTATTTTATAGAAAAAGTAAATCCAAATATTTCATGACTTTGTTGACCCGACCGGGAAAAGGGGAGTTATCCTATTTTTCTTTTTAGGATACTTCTTAATTGAAGAAAATGTGAATAGGGTGGTTGGTGTGGATTGAGGTAGATACAGTTATTGGTCTACTCTTATTATTTAATCATTATTCGAATAGAAATAAATTTTCTATCCAAATGAACCACGATTCTCGACAACCAATCGCTCGTTTATCTTGAACAAGCAAAAACCCGATTCCCTTAGATTCCAAAGGGATTGGGAATTTGGAAATGCAAGGGTTTTATACATTTTTTATTTGAGGTGAATTCGACGAAATTGTTCGAATTGTGTAATCGCCCGTTATGGACACCGGTAATCGACCTAAAGAAATTTGATTATAATTCAATTCGTGACGATCATAAGTAGAAAGTTCATATTCTTCAGTCATTGATAAACAATTTGTTGGACAATACTCAACGCAATTACCACAAAATATACAAATTCCAAAATCAATACTGTAATTAAGTAATCGTTTCTTTCGAATATCAGTTTCCAATTTCCAATCAACTACGGGTAGATCTATAGGACACACACGAACACATACTTCACAAGCAATGCATTTATCAAATTCAAAGTGTATTCGGCCCCGGAAACGCTCCGATGCAATGAATTTTTCGTAGGGGTATTGAATAGTTACAGGTAAACGATTTGCATGGGACAAGGTAATCATGAAACCTTGACCAATGTACCTGGCAGCTCGTATTGTTTGTTGACCAGAATTCAAGAGCTCGGTTAGCATAGGGAACATATCGGAATATCTATAAATAATTTCATACTTGTTTCTTTCTCTTGTTTGAGACAGGTTTTGAAGATAGAAAAATTCGAGTTCTTTACAGTGAAAAAAGTTGGGATGAAGTCGTTAATAATAGATTACCTAGAGAAATAGGTAAAAGAAATTTCCACCCAAGATTTAATAGTTGGTCCATCCTCAATCTCGGTAAAGTCCATCTTGTTGCAATAGAAATGAACAAGAACAGATAAGTTTTCGCTAATGTAATAAAGATACCTATTATTGTTCCAATAACTTGACTTCTTTTAGTTAGTTCAGGAACGAATATGTAGGGAATAGAAAGATTCCAACCTCCCAAGTAAAGAACTGTTACAAATAATGAAGAAACTAGTAGATTTAGATAGGAAGCAACATAAAATAAACCAAATTTTATACCTGAATATTCGGTTTGATAACCCGCTACTAATTCCTCTTCTGCTTCTGGTAAATCAAAAGGTAATCTCTCACACTCGGCTAAAGAAGAAATTAGAAAAACGATAAACCCTATAGGTTGACGCCACAAATTCCATCCCCAAAAACCGTATTTTGACTGCGCTTCAACTATATCAACTGTACTTGAACTGTTAGATAATCATAGTCGGCGATAACATCACTGTTCCCGTCGCTATTACAGAACCGTACATGAAATTTTCACCTCATACGGCTCCTCATAGGTCACAAAAAACTCTAAGGGCCTTTCAACATTTTTGATCTTGATCCCTTTGTGGGATCCATGATCAATAGAGAGTCAAACTCTTATCCTAAGGCCTAGAATTTAACCTATGAAATTCCGTCTGCTAGTTATAATAAAAATAAAGTGCTTCTGAATTGATCTCATCTTTTAAAAGTTTGTATTTTTCTTTGTTGATTAATAACTTTATCCTTGAATAAAAAACTTTTTTGAGGAATATCACAGAGATATTGCAACCTATTCTTTTTTTTTTTTTTGATTACGAAATTAGATATTGTATTACCTAGCAAAGATTCTATTTCTATCGAAAAAATCGAAAAATTTATGAATAAAAAATATCTCTTTTTGCAATTCTAGTCTTTCCACTTCTGTTCGTTCCTATTCTACTTTCTCGGGAAATAAGGGAGGGCGGCATTACCCAAATAAAAGATTTCTTCGTTCTTGATAGTTATTTACTTAATCGGTGAATAGGAAGATACTCTGGATCAAAATCTAGGGGAGTACTTCTTACGAATTTCTACCAACTTAAAGCCCCGATTCGAATTACTTTGGTAGAAATATCCTCTTGGAAAGGTTATCTAATCTCCATTACTAATCCTTTGTGTATCTTAGTCTTCCTAACCATCCACTCATTTTTTGAATCTTCCAGTAGGTTAATACTAATACCTCCATGGTAATAGATAGTAAAAACCCCGGGGGTTGATCTTTTGAACCCGCTTCAAGCCATGATTACTACTCAACCAATCTAACTTGGGGTAAAGGAAACATAAGAACTGATATTCTTTCCTTTGACTTAATTCTTGTACATAGGAAATGAGATTGAATGGCTTTAACAGCAAATTAGGAAGCCGTTTGATTTCACTCATCTAACTATCCGGTTTAGTTTATCAACCCCGACGATGAATAAAAAATAGATATTCAACTTTCTTGCTAGAAAGAAATATGGAAAGTTTATGTCTCACCGAATCACACGTAGAGATATTGATAATACACATAGAGTTAATGGTATTTCATAACTAATTGATTGAGCAGCAGCCCTTAATCCACCTAAAAAGGAATATTTATTATTTGATCCATATCCCGACATAAGAAGTCCAACGGGAGCAAGGCTTGAAATGGCGATCCATAAAAAAACACCAATACTAAGATCGGCTAGAATAAGTCGATAACTAAAAGGAATTACTGAATAACTTAGTAAAATGGATATCACTGCTATGGATGGCCCAATATTGAATAAACGAGTATCTCCTCTAGATGGAAGAAGATTCTCTTTGAAAAGTAATTTTGTCCCATCTGCTAGAGCTTGAAGAATTCCCAAAGGCCCGGCATATTCAGGTCCAATACGTTGTTGTATTCCTGCAGATATTTCTCTTTCTAACCAAACAATTACTAGTACACCTAGTGTGATTCCTAATACAAGAGTCAAAATAGGGATAAGTGTCCATAGTATCCCATAGACTTCTGTTAAGGATTCAAATCCGGAAAAAGAGTGGATAGCTTGTAGTTCTGTTGTATCAATTATCATTTCAACGATCGACTTCTCCCATAATGATATCTATGCTACCTAGTATCGTCATAATATCAGCCAATTTCATTCTTTTAACTAACTGAGGAAGAATTTGCAAGTTGATAAAACCCGGTGGTCGAATTTTCCATCTCCAAGGAAAAACACTCTGATCTCCTATCAGAAAAATTCCCAATTCCCCTTTTGGGGCTTCGACTCTTACATAAAGTTCTTGCTTGGGCAATTCAAACGTTGGAGAAGGTTTTTTACTAATAAATCGATAGTCAAAATCATTCCATTCCGGGTTTTTTATTCTATCAAAGCGTCGTATTTCTAAATTTTCATATGGCCCTCCAGGAATTCCCTCTAAGGCCTGTTGAAGAATTTTTACGGATTCTGCCATTTCACCCATTCGTACTAAATAACGAGCTAATGAATCCCCCTCTTTTTGCCAGTGAACCTCCCAATCAAATTCGTCGTAACACTCATAACGATCAACTTTACGAAGATCCCATTCTATTCCGGAAGCTCGTAGCATTGGGCCTGATAAACCCCAATTTAGTGCTTCTTCTGCCTGAATAATGCCTATGCCTTCAACTCGTTCTAAAAAAATAGGATTCCGTGTAATAAGTTTTTGATATTCAGCAACGCCGATTAAAAAATAATCGCAAAATTCCAAACATTTATCTACCCAACCATGAGGTAAATCGGCAGCTACTCCTCCGATACGAAAATAATTATGCATCATACGCATACCGGTAGCAGCTTCGAATAGGTCATATATCAATTCTCGTTCTCTAAAAATATAGAAGAAAGGGGTCTGTGCCCCGATATCTGCCATAAAAGGGCCGAGCCATAACAAATGAGAAGCGATACGACTCAATTCCAACATAATAGTTCTTATATAGCTAGCCCTTTTAGGGACTTGAATATTGCCTAGCTGTTCGGGTGCGTTTACGGTTATTGCTTCTGTGAACATAGTCGCTAAATAATCCCAACGCGTTACATAAGGCAAGTATTGTATAATTGTTCGATTTTCCGCAATTTTCTCCATACCTCTATGTAAATAACCCAATATTGGTTCACAGTCGATAACATCTTCCCCATCGAGAGTCACGATCAGCCGAAGAACGCCGTGCATTGATGGGTGGTGAGGGCCCATATTTACTATCATGAGGTCTTTTCTTGTAGTTGGTGCAATCATAAGTTTTTTTTCCCGAGTCATTCTTCCATGCATTGTTTGAACGTAAAAAGAAGAGTTCGTCAAAATGAAAACGAATAAAAGTGCAAATGGTATTAGGCTTCAAGTTAACGAGTTTTTATCTCTCGAATATCTAACTCGCCAATTAATTCTTTATAACGTTCTCTATTTTTTTTTGACAAATAGGCCAGTAGTCGTTGACGTTTTCCCAAAATTTTCCGCAAACCTCTCTGAGATGAAGAGTCTTTTTTGTGTAATTCCAAATGCGAAGTAAGTTTACTTATCTTAGTGGTGAAAGTGAATACTTGAAATTCAACAGACCCCCTGTTTTCTGTGTTTTCTTTTTGAGAAATAACCGAAATGAATGAATTTTTTACCATAGAAAAATTCCCCCTTCCTTTTGAAAGATATGGATTTTACCGATCAGTAATAATAATGCCATTAATTTGAATTGGTATATACAAAAATCTAATTCCAAGTTATTTGAAAACTACTCCTTTTCTGAATTCAAATCAATCCATCCAAACTGGAATCGGATTGAGATAGAGGTAGAAAAGGAGTAGTCCATTTTTCCATTGAAGGGTTTAGACCTAAAAAAAAAAAAGTTCTATTGATTCATTTCGAGATTGAAGTCCTACATTATTCATTTAATATTGGATATATCCATGAAAGGGAAGACTCAAATGTGTGGTCCGCATATTTCTTTCATATACCCTATACCCCATACCCTATATTTTTTCCTATTTTCATATATACCCGTCTATCATATACTTTCTATTCTATATGATAGACGGGTATAGAGTTCTTATCTACGAATTTTCCATTTTCAATCGTGGATATAGATGTATCCTTAACATACTGAAACGACTGCCATTGTTGGTATTAAACCAATACCGATTCATACAGGCCAAATCTTCTAATCGATAATTAGGCCAAAGAAAGAGCTTTAATTTCATTAATGCATTTTCTTCTATATTAAGACCTTTATTCTCGGGCGAAGCTTGGTTGCTGTTTTTTCTGTTCTTTTCGTTCCAAAATAGGAGATTTCTATTTTCATCGTTTCGATACTTTGAATTCAATGAAATTAGAATTCTCAATTTTCTACGATGTCGAAACGATAAAATATTTTCAGGAATAAGGAAATCAAAATGATTCTTAGAAACATACCTTTCTTCTTGGTATTTTGGATTTGTTTGGTACTTACTCTTATCAACCAACGAAGTACTTATGGTTTGATACATCAAGAGTTGTCCATCAATTTTTCCAAACAGACGAATGGGTTCTATAATCAATATTCCCTTCTTCAGTAATTCCGCATGAGTTAGACTAGTTTGAATCGTCAGTCTATCCAAATCGATTTCTCTTGTTTGAATTGAAGATAAGAGAATTTTTCTTGGGTCCATTAGTCTAAGCAAGAGACAGTAGACCTCAATATTATTCATCAATTTTTCGTCCAAAGTACTGTCCCACCATTTACATTGAAAAAGTAAATAACGTTCCAGGAAGGAATCTAGTTGACTTTTTTTCTTTTTCTTCTTTTTCCTGTCCAATTTTACAGAATTTTCTTCACTAGATTTTTCTTGTGACAGAACAGATCCAAAATCTTCTCCTTTTTTGGGTTCTTCTTGATTTCCTTGCTTTTTTTTGAATTTTATTTTTTTCTTTTCACTACTATTTTCATTTCCATTTCGATTTAAAAGAAGTAATTGATTTGGTCTAAACCAAGGTTTGGTCTTATATGCCTGATGAAATAAGACCAATTCTGGGAAGAACCAACCCTCTAGATTCGAGATAGAATAATTTAGCATTCTTTCATTCATTCCCATCCAATCAACAAAAACGTTGTGGAATTTTGGGAGATTGTCTGGAAGCCTAAAATAACAAATTTCAGAATATCCATTTTTAATAGATATTTGAAAATACTTATTAGTTTCCCTTTGAATATTTGGATTCCTGTTGGCATCGATCGTGATACAGGACTCAATATCCACTTTTTCTTTACGATACAAACTTTTCCAACGCAAATATTTTCTATTTACCATTTTTTCCACAGCTAGCATATCCACATAATTATAGATAGGGGTGGTTTTCAGAATATCATAAAGTGGGTCCTTGTGCGTGTTACAAGAAAGCTCTCCGTTCTTATTTCCTTGAAATTTTTCGGAGTTAAGAAATTTATTTGCTAAAAGATCATATCGATAAGATTTGTGAAAATTTTCTTTTTGATTCGCTAATTTGTATACTTCCTTTTTTTTTTTTGAATCACTTACTTGGTCTGTTTCATATGAATTGCATTTGCTTAATTTTTCCTTTGTAGCTATACAATGGGAAGTATTTCGCCATTTTTCAGGCATTAATCTCGACCATATGATCGACGATAAATTGTATGGAGAATACCCTCTTAACCACTTTTTCCATTGATTTTGTTCATAATTCCTAAGTTTCTTATCATTTAATTTTAATTTTGAATGAACCATTCCTTGTTTTTCCAAAGAATCCTTTATTTCGGGCTTAAGAAACAAAGAGATTCCTTGATATTGAAGAACAGGTCTTAATTTATGCAAATTACTAACTTGCATTTGGGATAATTTGTAAAATACATAGGCTTGTGATACGCAAGATAAGTCAAAAAAAATATGTAAATTGCTTTTCATATCCCTAATCTTATCAAGGGATTTTTTAAAGGGAATGAGATTTTTATTTTTTTTATTACTACTAGTATTCTTAAATGTTAGGTCCAGGGATAGAAAAATTAGCTCTATGCAGTTATTCATCATTTTGTCAATTAGGGTTCTTAACCTAATTTGAGTAGAAATATCCAAATTTGAATGATCTACAACAAAATTTAAAAGAAACCGTATATCACGTACAATACAAAGTAAAATATAATAGATCTTAAACCAACCTTCAAACATAATATATAAAATCAATTTCCATATCCTTAGTAAATAAAATTTACTAAATAAAACAAACTCTTCTATATAATAGATAGTAGATTTCCATACCCCTGATAGTTTCCATTCACTCCTAGAAAAAAATCTGTGCCGAGATAGTAGTTCAATGAAAATTTTCAAATAAAGGGGAAATTTAGAAATGAATCGAACAGTTCTTCTTTTGAATATTTTCCATTTTTCTAAGAATTTAGCATTAAATGTTTTGTTAGGACTAGTATCATTTTTCCTTTTCTTCTTTCTAATTCTTTCTATTCTTTCTATTTGATTTCTAATTTTCCCTATTCGCTCAGTCAGATCTTTTATTTTTTTTTCTGTCAATGAAGAATTTGTCAAACCCGGCGATACTGTTTGACCAAAAGATTGGTTAATTATTTGATTGCTAATTATGGAATCTTTTTCTTCTTGAATTTCATTCGATTCATAGATTTCTACTTTTCTTAATTGAATTGGGTTTTCTTTGGAAACTTTTGCAAGTCTTTTTTTTTTTCCTTTGAAATAGTTCTTTTTCATTTTTCGAACTTTTTTTCCCAGTTCTTTCAAAACAGGTTTCCAAAAGGAAGGTCGTTTTTCGGGAAAACCAAAAGGATGTTTAGCTTCGAGTCCAAAAACCGTTAAAAAACGGAAATCCTCTTTTTCTTGATAAGATCTTAATTTGCGTTTGTGCGAAGGTTTCAGACGGAAAGGGAATAATATTTTGATCTGAAGACCTTCTATGAACCAATTTTCAGGCAATTCTGTTTCTGATAATGGCGTTCCATTATAAGTACATTTAAGATGCATCTCTCTATTCCATTCCCGAAAATCCTCAGACCATTCAGGACGTTGGGATAGGGATATACGCCCAAGATTTTTTGCAATTATAAACGAAGGTAAGAGAATATATTTTCTAAAAATAGATTGAATTAGCAACAAACAAGCTCTTATTCCTTGCCCATAAGTATGGGCATTATCCCAAGCTTCCGCTATCTTCATTCGCGCCTCTTCCTCTAGTATCTCCATCTCTTTTTTTTCTTCGTCTTCGTCTTCTATTTCTATTCTATTTTCTTCTCTTTTTGTTTGTTCGTTTGTAGACTCTACAATTTGGAATGCTTCCCCTTTCCACACCCTATTTCTAAAAATGGATTTAATCAATTCAAACATATTAGATGTTAAAGAAAAGAAAATGGATTTTTTGATTCTGTACACAAAAAGGGGGGAATGCGCATTTCCTTGAAACACTTTCCAAATAACTACTTTGCGCCTTTGCGCCCGCACAGACCCCTTGATTAGATCTCGATCAAAGTCCGGTTGTTCTAAATAGCGTGTCGTAGACATCTCTTCCATTTCATCAGGATCATCTTTATCATCTTTGATATCAGTAAAAATCACTACCTCTTTGGCTTCTCTTGAACGAATTTCAAAATCTTCGGGAATATCTTGAAATTCTCCTGATTGTTGTTCTAACTCAGTGATTAATTTGTATTCCCATCGAGGAATTTTTTTACTGATTTCGTTTATTTTATTTTGACTTATGTTTCTGTTTTGACTATTAGCATCATTAGCATCATCATGTAGGAAAAATAATACTTTTTTTAAAAAAAGCATTTCATGTTTTCTTTTTAACTTTTCTAATTTTGCTCTTTCTGCCTTTGGTCTTTCGAACTTTTCTTTTTCGAACTTTTCTTTTTCGGACTTTTCTTTTTCGAACTTTTTCTTATTCTGATAATAATTTTGATCTAGCCAATCAAGGGTATACCAAGAAGTAACTAGAGAGCCACAGCCAAAGTTTAGGTAAGCGTAATACTCGTCTAGTTTTTCTTCTAGAGCGTACTCTATTTTCCGAATAAAGTCTCCCAGATAACCCATATGTTCATACCTCACATGTGCGTAACCAGTCCTCATCAAAAGATCCCAATTAAAATGGGATTTCGATAGAATGTCTTCATAACATTTTAGACACACATTCTTTAAATTCCTGAAGCCTATCAAATTAGACAAATAAGAGGTACCAGGAGCTGTATGCCTCCAAAACGTACATTGCACAGCTATCGCGTAGTGGATATTTCCCGCGACAATAGCCTGTAACCGAGCCAAACAAATCCATTTGTGAGTGTTGAGCACAAGGCGAAAAGTATCAACGACGGGAGGAAGAAACTTTTCAATGACCGTGTCAACGATCTTGTCAATGATCGGTAATTCCTCATTTTTGATATCCTCCGCATAAATCTTTCGCTCTTTATTCTGTATCTCTATAAATTCTCCTAGTTTATCGGTGTACGGAACGAGGATTTGATGCAATTTATTTATCCGAAAATTTTGAAAAAATTTTTTTTTCGAAGTTTTTTTCAGGATTGCATTTTTTTCGATTGTTTTTCGACGCGATCCGCTCAATAAAGGATCATACCTTTTTGGTAAGTATTTGTTTCTAGAATCATCATTACATAATCGAGTTCTTGTTTCGAGTCTATTCAAAAAACTAGATTTTTTATCGAGAGATTTGATTCGATTTAGAAATGCTTTTTTTTCTTTTCTTTCTTTTTTTTCGTTGGTAAAAATCCAAAAATCGTATGGGTCCGGTGGATTATCATCGAAGAAATAAGGCCACAGTTCCGGGGATAACAGCCTTCTTTTTAGCCTTTCCAAAAAAATCGATACACTAGCAGGACACGTAAAAGTCATTCGATATTTTCCATCACTTTTACATCGGTCAAAAAAATAATGTGACATTTCATTTCGGATAGCTTGTTCAAATTTATCGTTTTTTATGTAGCGAAGGGGTCGATTCCACTGATTGAAATCGAAAAGAAGAGTGGCAAGATTTTTTTCAAAGAAAAAAGGGTCGTTATTTGCCATTTTTTTCGGAAAAATGGTAGAATTTTCATGATTTTTATTGCTATTCACTCGAATTTCTTCCGTTTCATCGATTTTGTTCGGATCCGCCCTTTCTTCGGAAAAAGAAGAAGGATCTTCTTCATCGGATGTTTCTATTTCTACATCTATTTCTTCCGTTTTTGTTGAGGGTTTGATGGGGAACGGTATTCTGCTTAAAGAGTAGGCGCAGGTCATAAATAAGAGAATACTAAAGATCCGAATTCGCAATTTTGCCACAAGGTACTTATTAGATCGAATGAACTTATTCGATTTAATCAAATTATTTTGCTGGATCCAGACTAATCCCGATCCAAGCCATTTCCTGAATAAAATATGACAAATTACCCAACCAATTAACCAACCAACAAAACTACTTGTTAGAAA